CCGTACTATCAAGAGGATTAGCTGCCAAAGGGATCTATCCGGCAGTAGATCCTTTAGATTCAACCTCAACCATGCTTCAACCTCGGATCGTTGGTGAGGAACATTATGAAACTGCGCAAAGAGTTAAGCAAACTTTACAACGTTATAAAGAGCTTCAGGACATTATAGCTATCCTTGGGTTGGACGAATTATCCGAAGAGGATCGTTTAACCGTAGCAAGAGCGCGAAAAATTGAGCGTTTCTTATCACAACCCTTTTTTGTAGCCGAAGTATTTACCGGTTCTCCGGGGAAATATGTTGGTCTAGCAGAAACCATTAAAGGGTTTCAATTGATCCTTTCCGGAGAATTAGATGCTCTTCCTGAGCAGGCCTTTTATTTAGTAGGTAATATCGATGAAGCTACCGCGAAGGCTATCAACTTAGAAATGGAGAGCAATTTGAAGAAATGACTTTAAATCTTTGTGTACTGACCCCTAATCGAATTGTTTGGGATTCAGAAGTGAAAGAAATCATTTTATCTACAAATAGTGGTCAAATTGGCGTATTACCGAATCATGCTCCTATTGCTACAGCTGTAGATATAGGGATTTTGAGAATACGCCTTAAGGACCAATGGTTAACGATGGCTCTGATGGGCGGTTTTGCTAGAATAGGCAATAATGAGATCACTGTTTTAGTAAATGATGCGGAAAAGGGTAGTGATATTGATCCACAAGAAGCTCAGGAAACTCTTGAAATAGCAGAAGCTAGTTTGAAAAAAGCTGAAGGAAAGAGACAAATAATTGAGGCAAATCTAGCTCTCCGACGAGCTAGGACAAGAGTCGAGGCTGTCAGTGCAATTTCATAACTAGTGGGTTCGTTCAAATAATCAAAAGAGTTTCTGTTTCTAAACCCTATTTTGATTGCATTCACTCGACAGAATCCAATCAAGCAGAATCCAATTTTGATATAACGCAATTCAAAAATGAAATAAATCAAAATACAAAATCTATAAAAAGAGAAAAGGGTGGGGCAAAAAACTTATTAGATACCGGAGTCAATGGTATCTAATAAGTTCTACCTACTATTGGATTTGAACCAATGACTCCCGCCGTATGAAAGCAATACTCTAACCACTGAGTTAAGTAGGTCATTTATCATCCCAAAAAGAACCAAATGGAACCCATCCCGTCGATGGATTATAAATATAATATTCCTTATAAGCAATAATAATCGAACCAATACCACTCAAAAATTCAAAAATTTAGGATGTTGGATCATAGAATATTCATCTTGACAACAAATTATATACATGATAAAATATGCATCACAAGCACTAAGGGCTATAGCTCAGTTGGTAGAGCACCTCGTTTACACGCGCGCCAATGTTTTTTCAGGGGAATCCACCATACAATCCAAAAAATGGATCTTATTGAGAAATCTACGTCTTACTCTATAAAAACTTTAAGAGAACAATCGCCTGACGAGAGGTTCGGTCCTATTTGAGTGCCCTTTTAGGTACCAAACAGGCCCCATCTTGAGATATTGATAAGGTGAATACCCGTATATTCAATGCCAGGCATAATGAGTATAAGGCCCTCAAAAAATCTCTTTTCGTCCTATGAACTTGAAGGTGTATGAAGTTTCATATTGGATTTTTTAAGCCGAACGATAGAGACTTCATTTAACTTCAAATTCGAGGCCAAAGGCAGACCTACGTCAAAATAACTTCACCTTTGAAACACTTTGGGAGTGCTCCTGAATTAGAATCCCAAATAATGAATCAGAGCACATGGAGCCATCTCCTTATCTTATTTTTCTGTCAAGAAAAAATATGGCGGATTGGCTGATATTTCTATCAGTTAATGAAAGAGCCCAATGCAAAAAAAATGCATGTTGGGTCTTTGAAACAGTTCATATCATTTTGATAATAATAAGTTTGGTCTGTTTTACCGAGAAGGTCTACGGTTCGAGTCCGTATAGCCCTATAAAAAAATGAATAAAATTCAGATTTTCATTTGAAATAAAAAATTGTATAATTTTGATTTCTTCATTCTTGTTTGTTGCTTGTAACTGACCGGTTGTTTCATTGAAACAAAATTTGTCCTAAAAACTCACTCACGAGAATCGTTTAAAGCAGAACAGAAAAGCCAAAAAACGGATTTCAAGGGATCGAATCCATTTTTTCCAAACAAACCAAACCTTAGTCATTAATCATCGGAGGGAAATTCCATATGAATATGAATTTTCCTGCCCACAATCAAGGGGTTAAGCCAGTGATACTCCTTTTCTTTGGTATACCTTACCAATACCCGGCGAAGAACACCAAAACAAAAAGGGGGGGTGGTCTTCTTTTTCTGTATTCAATCAAGAGACAACCCCACCCAGATCTAATAAACGGAATATACCAACACTAAGATTAAGATATTCGAAATCCCGAGATGGAAATACCTACCCATTCTCGTACATTTGAATACTTGTTCTATTCTAAATTACTAAGAAAAAAACCCCCCGACTCTAT